TTGGAGGTATATATGATACCTGGGCTCCAGGAGGGGGAGATGTAAGAAAAATTACCAACTTAACCCTTAGTCCAAGCATTATATTTGGTTATTTACTAAAATCGCCTTTTGGGGGAGAAGGTTGGATTGTTAGTGTGGACGATTTGGAAGATATAATTGGGGGACATGTATGGTTGGGTTCCATTTGTATACTTGGTGGAATCTGGCATATTTTAACTAAACCCTTTGCATGGGCTCGGCGTGCACTAGTCTGGTCTGGAGAAGCTTACTTATCTTATAGTTTAGGTGCTTTAGCCGTTTTTGGTTTTATAGCTTGTTGCTTTGTCTGGTTTAATAATACTGCTTATCCTAGTGAGTTTTATGGTCCCACTGGACCAGAAGCTTCTCAAGCTCAAGCATTTACTTTTCTAGTTAGAGACCAACGTCTTGGAGCTAATGTAGGCTCCGCTCAAGGGCCTACCGGTTTAGGTAAATATCTAATGCGTTCTCCGACCGGAGAAGTTATTTTTGGAGGAGAAACTATGCGTTTTTGGGATCTGCGTGCTCCCTGGTTAGAACCTCTAAGAGGTCCTAATGGTTTGGACTTGAGTAGACTGAAAAAAGACATACAGCCTTGGCAAGAACGTCGTTCCGCGGAATATATGACTCATGCTCCTTTAGGTTCTTTAAATTCCGTGGGTGGCGTAGCTACAGAGATTAATGCAGTCAATTATGTCTCTCCTAGAAGTTGGTTAGCTACTTCTCATTTTGTTCTAGGATTCTTCCTATTCGTAGGTCATTTATGGCACGCGGGAAGAGCTCGCGCAGCTGCCGCAGGATTTGAAAAAGGAATTGATAGAGATTTTGAGCCTGTTCTTTCCATGACTCCCCTTAATTGAGACATGAAATCCAATGCTTGACGTAAGAATCACTTTGATTTTAGTATACATATTGGGTTGAGTCGAGCAGATCAGATCCTATTGAAGATTTTTTTTTTTCAATTCATTTATATCTAATCTTTTTTCGGGCTCGGCTAAGTGGTGATATAGCCGAGCTCGAAAAAACCGAGCCAACCTAACTCAATAAAATAAAAAAATTCATTCGCCAAGAAAAAGGAGAGAGGGGGATTCGAACCCTCGATAGTTCTTTGTTTCGAACTATACCGGTTTTCAAGACCGGAGCTATCAACCACTCAGCCATCTCTCCAAAAGCTAATTTCTATTTTATCTTGATTCCACTCAAGAGAACATGACCATACGAATTAATACCCTTTCTATCATAAAGATATCCAGTGTGAATCTATTGGTCTAGTTCTCTATCCTTATATATTCTATATGCATGATCCAGCATGCTCTTTTGTGAAGTAAAAAAAAACTACCCCTCGATCCATCCCTCAAGAAGGGGGTGTCATCTAAAATCAATCGATTCATGATAAAACCCTCCATAATGATAATGTGTTTTTGATTTCTTTTTTGAGAAGGGGTCAAAAGGGGGTTGGGGGATCAAATGGTATAGTTCTTTTGTTGGTAAATTAGAGGATTATAAACATGACTATTGCTTTTCAATTAGCTGTTTTTGCATTAATTGTTACTTCATCCATTTTATTAATTAGTGTACCTGTTGTATTTGCTTCTCCTGATGGTTGGTCAAGTAACAAAAATGTTGTATTTTCCGGTACATCATTATGGATTGGATTAGTATTTCTAGTGGGTATTCTGAATTCTCTCATCTCTTGAAACTTTTCATTCTAGATCAAAAAACGAAATGACCCCTCCCCCTGAATTCTTTCGGGTTGTGAGGCACATTCAAATGGAATATATAAGACCCCACAAATAAAGAAAACGAAAACATTATTATTATTAATGGGAGGGGTCAAACTTCTTCTATTGGAAAGCTTATATCTTATACTATCTTATACTTCATTATACTTCATTAATATAGTAAAACTAAAATATTCATATGATTTTCTTAATATAGAAAAAGAATTGATATTCTATATATAGAATATACTAATTAGAATTCTATTCTAGAAAAAAAAAAATAGATCTATATATTAAGAATTCTTAATAGAAACGAATATTAATAGAAAATCGTATATTTCGAATAGAAAATAGATATGCCATAATCTATTCTATATCAAATAGATCTAGATTTCGACTTTTCTTGATCACTGCTAATAGATATCAAATACAGCTCTGCACAAATCGAATTTATATGATATATAAAGTACAATAAAAAGAAAAATGCGGATATAGTTGAATGGTATAATTTCTCTTTGCCAAGGAGAAGACGCGGGTTCAATTCCCGCTATCCGCCGTTGCTTATGTATTGAATAGTATATTTCTTTATATATTTTTTTTTTTAATATAAAATAGTGAATTCCAATTTTGATCAAAAATGGTGCGGAGACGGGATTTGAACCCGTAACCTCAAGGTTATGAACCTTGCGAGCTACCAAGTTGCTCTACTCCGCGATAAGAAGAACAATTTCCAATTAAAGGAAAACAGAGATTGAATGTGC